GTCGCTTCCTAACTTGCCGAAGAGAAGGTATTCATTAAAGCGTCGAAGGCATACCGAAAGAGTCGACGGTATGAAGTCTCCGGGTTAGAGTCACCAAGAAAACAAGCCGGGAAGGCATAGAGTCGACGCAGTCAAGCAGGAAAGACCGTAATCGACGGGAAAAGGCATAATCCAGAGTACAGGCAGAAGGCCAAGAGCCTAGTCGTGCAAAGATCCAAACAGCGTATTCTGATTCAGGTGCGAAAACAGCTTCTTCTCGACGCAGGAGATTCGTGAACAAGCCCATCTAAGAGCCTAGCAGTAGCAGCCTTTATTGATTGCGACAGAGAGAGCTTCCAACAAGGAAAGCGTGATCCCATCTCGTGCCCTGTAAGAAGGAACGTCATCAGTTCCAAAGCCTATTCGATGTCATCTTCCTTGTCCTCTTCTGATTCAACCTCCTATTCCTCCAACTATGGCAGCCAAGAGCGCTGCTTATTCCCCTTCATGTTTAGATGCTTCCTGCTCGATGCTTTGAATAGCCCTAGTTCCAGTTAGTTCATACTACCCGCTCTCGCTTACTTGCCTGCTGGCTAATGGCTTTCCTTCTCAGGATTTCTTTCCGTCTTCCTGATCAATCAAGCTTTCGACGAGTGACTCTTGGTTGCGGGGCCAGGGAAGGGGCCGACTATCTACTTAACCGCGAAAGGGAGAGGAAGAATGCGCGACTGACTATCGAAAATTGGAAGATAAAAGACATTCTCTTCCCTTCTTTCTTCACTCTCGTTCTAGAAGGCATTCCGTCAAGCAGCATGGGATGAAGACGATTATGTGCAAGACAATCCATTTTCGGCATAAAGAATGGAATGGCAAGACGGAAAGCTAGTCTTCTTACTGCTCCGTCGGTCCTTCAAACCCGGAAATCGTAGAAAAGAGTGAGCAGAGAAGTGATTGCTAATCCACTCTGCGCGCAGAAAGGCTGTTTATTACGAATCATGTGCAAATGCAATCAGGCATTCCATAAGAGCCCATTCTCTGATAAAGAACCTTGCTTGCCTTACTAGCTCTATTGTTATGGGCATGTCCCACTAGTGGATTCAGTCCCTTCCTTATAGCCTTGCTGTCCAATCTTTTCAAAAATCCTTTCTTTCTTCTGGGCATCAATCCCATGTGAACAAAAAGGCATTTGCTTTGTCCAATTCCTCCCTAACACCCTACTCTATTCCTCTTCCTGAGTACCGATACTGGCTTTCCCTTTTCTACTAGCTTGTACTAGAATGCTGGCTAAAAAAAGATTACTATAACTAACATTGGTGAAACAACTGCTTTGACTCAAGAAATCGATGATTACCTTTATGAGTGACCATCGACGATGCCAGGTTTCCGCCAATAGCCTTTATTTAGCCAGCTCGAAAGAAAGCATTCTACGTAGCGCCTTTAATACAGGTGAGTTATTTTTCCTTTTCTAGCGGGGGGCAGATGGGAGCATAAATCCACATAGAATGAATGGATCAAGGTGCGGTGCATGGAATTCTGCTCGCCTAAAGGCGTGTGTGTGCTTGTACGCCCATCGAGTATAGATAGACCAATGATCTCATCCGAGCCACCAGCGATACTTGAATGAGGAAGCATCGACTGAAGCGGCTGAACTCAGAACAGATAATATCGCAAGGAGTTCTTTGGAGACAGCCCATCGTGAGTGAAATGAAAAGAGAGTTCCCCCCAGCTGCTAGGGAGTTTGGGAATGTAACTAGAATCTATGCATTTTCTTTTCAGTCCTTCTTTCTGCCTTCCATTCTAAGGGATACGTTAGAGAATGGAGTCGGGGCAAGCAAGCCGGTTAGAGTTGAAGTGCTTCTGTCTTGGCAAAAGGTGGATATCCTTTATACTAGGGCTCTCAGTACTACCATAACCACTCTTCCTAACAGCGAGATCGTGTCCACCAGTAGGGACTCTCAAAAATAGCAATAAAAGTAGCAGCGTAACGACGGAGAGAGATCTTTTAACTCTTTCTATAATACGCGATATTACCAATAAACTAGATCAATGGCGGAGAAATGGTACTGGATAAATTCCCATACTATATAGCTTAGAATGGGCACTAGAACTCAACGGGGCCTCCCTTACCACTGCAACTCAAACCCCTCATTAAAAAGAATTTCTCTAGAACCACTGTTAAACATAAGGGTACGGTGAAACAATAATAGAATCTTCTCTTGCCCTTTTTTCCAAAAAGAATTCTGCTTTCTTATGATTATGAGATGTGGTTGGCTTAAAATATGCAGCTTACTTATAGCTTTTCGGCAATAGAAAACTTCTTTGGCTCATTTGATAGAGCTGCTGTCACTCTTACTAACCTTATTCCCCTTGGATTACCCTAAGACTGAAGCTAGACGGTTATTCCACTGTAATAACATGCGCTTACCTTGGCACTCAAACTCCATAGAAGGCAACCTCAGGTAAGGCATAAATCTGGGGAGTCCCTTATGTTCTCGGTCTACCTATGAAAAAAGATATATGATAGATAGATAAAATATAAAATAAACATCTTCCTCATTCCCCCTCCGGGAACTCGCTGTAACCAAGCGAAGGGAGGATTCTCGTTTATGAATAAATTGGCTTAGCTTATCAATGAAACTACTAGGGTTTAGCACTCACCACTGGCAACTGCCATTGAAAGTAGATAGCTAGAACCCCTGCTTTCGGCTTGCTTACTCCTACATTACCTTGAGAACTTAACTGGCTCGTAATTTTAAGAAATCCAAGACGATATAGGGCATTCTATTAGCACTGGCCTGGCAGGCACTAGACATCTTATCCACCGGTGGACTCATATATCTTTATTATCCCAAGACTGGGCATATGTCTTACCGGGCAATCGCACTATTGTGATAAAAAATGCTAGACCCGTACAAGCAATCCTACCTCCTACTACAAGTACAAGGGCACTATGAACTACTGCTTCCCTGACAACTCTCTCTGGTACTGGCTCGCTGGAAGAGAAATAGAACTCTTAGGCAAAGAAAGAGTCCAACTCCCACTGTATACTAAGATAAAGTGTTACCGTGGACAAAGAGACTGACTCCAATAAATGTGGAATCCCACCATTGGAAAGGACACTCTTACGGGAACTTACACTCAAACTGGATGGCTTGTATTGGCCCTTGCAGACACTCCTACTTATAAAGTAAAGGTTCTCCAACTCATTTGCTTTTACCCTTCCTTTCTTGATGGATATGCTTACTTGGCCTAAGGCCTGCAACTAACTCACAAGGATATTTACTGGGCTTGCTCCTTAGATATTCGATATTACTTATATATATTATCCTTATTTGATAACTTGTTTTTCTACTGGGCCTACTGACCTAACTCTTTTTTGCTTTCATTTTCTCACTCTCTTTCAGGAAAAGAAGAATCTAGAGTCAGCCTGGTGAGCTAATATTCCTGGGCGAATCTGGGTGTAGTGTAGGGAGAGTTTCTTTGCTCTATATTCCTTACTTTCCTGTTTTCCCGGTTCAAAACCCCTCTCCTTTCCAGTAGAACGGATGCATCTAAGCTGGAACTCTGCCACCCTCACCACTAAGACCTTGATTGCCGGATAAGTAGTCAGTCTATTTCCATTTCGGATTACCGTAGTCAGTGGTCATAGACCATAGAATAGATAGAAAAAAAGTCTCCTACGGAAAAAGAAGGAGTTCACTCCGATACCCAACCGCCAAACCTTAGCCCAACTAAAGTCCTAGCCCACACCCAAAGTCAAGTAAAAAGAGCGGATCTTTCCGCGTATGTTGCAGCCTATGTTGATGCCTAGATCCGATGTTCTGCTCTCTTCCCCCGTATCCCACAGCAAACTTCGAGCTAACAGAGCTAACGCCTCACTCCTCTACTAGCTATTCTATTTCTTTATTGTTCCCAGTGAAATGACATATGAGACGAACTAGCAGATTCATTCCGTGTCTTCTGTCACTGGCATTTCTCTTTCACTTCTTGAAGACAGAATCTTTCTGACATACCTGTTTGACTTGACTGGCTGGGAGAAGAGAACTACTCGACTGGCCCTATAGACTGAATTAAGGCCAGTTTCACGACGTATAAGGTGGCATGATTTTTGTTTACAAGATATTCTTCTGTCATTTGTTAGGGAAAAGACTTCTTGAAACGTTTGAATTAGCAGCTTCCTGGCTTTCAGAACTAGTCGTTCATCTCTTTCCTGCCTTGCTAGCTCTTGGACTAGTCGTATTAATACCTGTCTTCTTGCCTTGCTGCTTGCCTTCCTGCTGCTTTTGGACTTGTAGCTAAGTCCTATAAATCCCTTTGCTCTCTCCTAGCAGCCTTGCCTTAACCGACTGTGCGGGTTGGTTGGCATACCTATCCCTTCCTGTCTTTCCTGTTTCTTACTTCCGAGTTGGCTTAGAATATCCTTCCACTGTGGAAGGACCACTTCTCTTGAACTCCGGCTCCGGGCTTTTCCGAATCCGAAATAAAGAGCTCGATGCTTCGGGTTACTCATTGCATTCCTGCCTCACTTCCTCTGTCTAGGCTCACGGAAAGTCTGACGTTCGCTGGGATGAATGCTAATGGGTGTAGTCCCTCTTCTTTCTCATTACAGGTATTACGTTCGTTGACTGCAAAACAAAAGGGGCGGAAAGGCAATCTCCCATTCAAAGAGCCTTTAGGAGTCATTCCTTGTCCTATTTTTTACTATTGATCATGTCTGCTCGATTCTCGAATCTTGAAGCGAAGAAAGAGGAGTTTCCAATTGACTAGACTCAACCGGAAAGTCTTGAACTAGATCGGCTAATAAGTTAAGTAAAGGAGTTTACTAGCTCAACAGAATCAGTAGCAGGAGAAGGATCAAGATCAGCTTTTCTGAATGGGAAGATGGCATATCCGGGATCGAAGGTAGAGGAGTTGAATAAGTAGTTAGAGAGGTTTCAAACTCTTTGACTAACCTTTCAAGGGGAGAACTAGCTTTCCGGTAGTCAAGTACCTGTCTTCAGTAATCCAACAATCTGAGAATGCTGGAGAAGAGTTTGCCGAAAGCAGGTAATTCGGTTTAGGAGTTCAGCTCCTTATTTTAGAAGAGAGGAATAGGGTGGAAACTCTTCCCGAAGCTCTATTGTGTAGTCCCCAATTAGCGGATGTTCCGGTAAAGTCAACGGATTCTCCAACTCAGCATTTAGTGAAGTAGCAGAAGCAGATAACTACTCGACCGAAAGATTTTGAACACAACACAATAAGAAACCAGAGTTTAGGATTTTTTTTTGAAAGCGAAGCTAAGATAACAAGGTTTGTAGTTGACCCAACCCAATAGGGGTTGAAAAGAGGGAATCAACCAAAGATTCATCAGAGGAAAGAAAGAGTTAAACTCCGAACTAAGAGACAGTAGCTGAAGCAGAATAGTTCCTTGTGTGTGCTGCCTTAGGAAATGGAATATAATAAGGGAAAGCAGTCAATCCGCTTACCGGAAAATCGGTTGTCGTTGTTCTAGAAGCCTCACTACCAGAGAAAGAAAGAAGAGAAGCATCCACCTAAAGACCAAGGGCCTGTTCGTTCATTCTAACTATGGGTCAGAACTAGAAGTTCATAGATAGGTCAGGGAAGTTTCCACTGCAATCTTAAGGGTTTATGACCTTTTTTCAAAAGAAAAGATTACCATACTCTCCAGCTACTCGATAAGTAAAAGAATTTTTCTTTCCTGCAACTAGAAGTCGATAATCTTTTACCACAACATCAGCGGCCTTCTTCTGTTGAGGTTTGGAAACTCCTATCGTCGAGTCCCTTTACGATCTTCACTTATTCTAGTTTCAACTCAGTCCTATCTCTAAGCGGCAACATCCGCTGCAACAAGTTACGAAAGCTTTCCTGCTATAAGAGAGCGGCCTGCCTCTCTTCCTTCCTTTAGTAAGTACTAGAGTAGTAGATGCGCTTAGTTACCAGTCACTATTCCTAAATAAAGATAAGGAACTTCTCCCCCCTTAGCTTAGTCATAGGTAGGTTGGCCCGGATTCCTTCCCTTCCATGCAGTGCCCCTTCCTTGAACCACCATGCCCTGCCGACGTTCGTCCCCTCCCTTCCCCCTGCCTGTTGATCGATCAAAGAAATATCCTTGCGCAGTCCCTTGTTGATCGAATGGCAATCCTTTGGACGACGCCGTTCTTGATCCTAATAAATAGAATAAGTAAGTACTACGCGGGGGCATACGCGCGCGGAAGGACCAACTTATATCCCTAGCAATACGTTACTTATTCTTCACGTTACACCTTATGCTACACCTTTATTTAGTTATAGCGCTGACCCCACCCAAATCATAGCGCTGCTGACCCAATCAATAGTATCAATAGAAATACTCAGCGTAAAATGCCGCAGATGATTAAGTAAGGGATACTGCTGATGCAAATGCGACGGATGATCAAATAACTCTGAGGCATGCATCACCGCTGACGCTGAGTAGGAGGCATATAAAAAAAGGACGCAGTCATCGGGTACGAAGCAGGCAGATTCCACTGCTGAGGAGGATCGGGGACTTGAAACGACGAGGAAAGCGGGCGATCTCATAGTTGATTTCAACGTGGCGTGGATGGTGCATAATCTCATATATATAATGTAATGCGGTGCAACATCCGCATCTATCTTGAATCCTAAAAAAAAAGTGGTCCTGCATTTGAACCTGAGCCGAGAAAACTGCTTCTCAACTCGTATTATTTCGGAGGTGGGTTCTTGACAACATATAATGCCGTTCATCCAACCCAGATCAACGAGAAATCTTGGGTCTATGCAGGGGTTGTTTTCTTAGCGATTGTCCCGCTTCATGGCAGTAATGAGAGATTCTTATATAATATGCAAGCGGAAAGAAAGCTTCAATCAAACACCTACCTTTTCGACCTGATTACACTATTATGTATGCGGAGGATACAGCCCAGCAAGATTCTTCAGTAAGAAATCCGGGCCGGATAGTGACCCCTACCCTGTCATCTGCAACGAAACGATCAATCTGCTACACACCCTCCAATGCCCAATACAATATAGAGATCCGTTTCGACCTTGTTCAATGCGTGGATTGGAAGGTTTTGAAATTTCGATATGGGTATCTCGTGTTCCGCATGAGGACCGCGGACTATATATATAGTATGAAGTTACAGTATTAAGGAAGTGATAAAGACTTCTCCATCAAACAAAGTGGCTCTTCATTCCTTACCAAGCCCCTGACTACGACTATCCGACCATGATCTACTAAGGTAAGGGTCGATAGGTAGGAAGGTGTGTTGCGTTGGGTTCTGTTAACCTTACCAATCTTCGGATATATATTAGGTATATCCCAGCTCCTCTTGTGTGTTGTGTTTCTTTCATGTTCTATCTTACTTATTTCGGTAACTAGTGGTACCTAGGCCAGGGATCGAGTGGTTCATAAGGGCCCAGACACGACACTTCCCCATATTGTGAAACCACTACTTACTTTAGCCCACTCATCACTTAAGGCGGCGTTAGTTAGGGGTGGGTACACTGATTCGTTATTGGATAGCAGTGAAGGTGCTGATGAGATGATGAACCAGATAGGGAAGAGGCCCCTTTTCATGTGCCCTAAAAGACTTTCCAAGAGCCATTAAAAAAAAGCCAAAAAAGAAGTAAAGGCAAAATAGAAACGCACTCTTTTAGACCCGAGGAATGGCAATCTCGTTTCGGCCTGGCCTTGTCTCTTCTCTCTGAAGGCTGTTCCTATTCATATTAAAATTGTTAGATAGCTTCTATCTTTCAGTTTATATCTTTGGTTCTCGAGGTTCTCAAGTTTCAATCCAGATGTAATGGATTGTATTTCACCCTCGCGATAATAGCTATATGGGTAAATTGCTTGACGATCTATCCAAAAGGAGCCGTGTCCATGCGGTTTTCCTCTCTCGCATAGAGCCAACCTTACTCTATGTGCTGTCCTGGGTGGGCTACCATCCTTTTCCATTCCACTACTTTACATGTTAGCTCGTCTCTGTCTTCGTCTTTGTGTCTGCCGATTCAATTGATGCTGCTCGTCCGTCAGGATGGCTCGACGTGGATCCCTATTCTTATTCCTAGTTCCACCTTCTTGACATAGTTTCCGTCTCTTGAATACCAACTTTCGCAGGGGTGGATTGAGCGGTGGCAACGTCCGAAAGGTATGATTTAGTAGTAGATGGCCCCTTCCCTTCCGTGTTTGAAACGGCTTAAGAGCTTGGTCGGCGAGAAGAAAAGAAAGAAGGTATGAAATCCTTAGCTCCACCACGTGTTAAGCATACGAGAATTGAGACTGCTACCAGCCCCGGGAATTCCATAGCTGTTAGCTCTGACCCCAAAACATCCAAGGTACCTTGAAATGACTAGGAGCTCGCATGAACCCATATCAACCCATCTTCAATCAAGAGAACCGGAACTAGCTGGAAGAGAAAAAGAAGTAGATTAGGATTTTAGCATTAGCTGGCGGGGAACTAAGAGAGAGTTCAGCAGGAAGGGAAGGAAATCTTCAACTTAAACTTCAACTCGCGTAAAGGGAGAAAGAAAAGAACTGGAAATGCATAGGATATACTCGATTAAATTATGAATGAAAATCGCAACTACTGGTACAATAGATACATACGGATACTACTGGCCCACTATCGCTAGACGGAATGACACTCTTGTTATACGGAATCACACTAGCACTCTTAGCTCTTTAGCTATTACGCTTGGTAGTAAGGCGAGGAATGATAGCAAGAGTGCTTTACGAGAAAGTTTACCCTTTTTTTGACCTAGCCCTTCCTTGCTTTGCTCGTTTGACACCTTGACTGGCTAACTAAGAGACTAGTCCCCTTTCTGGCAGGAAAAGTAAGTAGGTGGGGTGTTGAAAAACTTATCCTTCAAGTGAAAAGAAAAAAGTGCCTGCAAAGGAAATAGGATAACCTTAGTCCAGGTGATAGTACACTCCATCTTTCTTTCCCATTTGAAAGATCCTGCGCTTGCCTAAGGGACAGAGACCGCTGGACTGGGATTAGGATAGGTTTACACAAGGCCTGACCTTAGCATTCCAATTAGATACCCCTTTAGATACTCTGCTACATCAACAAGAAAGAAGAAGATCAAAAAATGATGTCTCTTGCTGAAGTGTTTGGGAACATCAGTTAGACCAGACATTGAGCCTATTGAAAGCACAATTCAATTCCTGCTCCTAGACATTCAGATTAAGATAATAGTGAGAGCGATAGACAGAGAAGTATAGAATGCTATTGTTTCAGAATCCAACACTTGTAAACTCATATCTCCAGGGACGGAGGTACCTTAGATTATAAGCCCATACATAAGGACAGGGACTGAGCTTAGGACTGCAGGAAAGAGGATAGCCACTAGGCCAGCTACTAGAGACACACACACTAAAAAAGATATGGGGAAAGCATATTCTCTAGGAGAAAGAAAGACATCCATCTTGGCTGACAGGGCTGACCCTGACTCTGATGCTTGACTAGAAATTATACTTGCTTCACTTGAAAGTACAATTTTAACTTCAAGGCTTTAAAGGAAAGAGACTTATAGATTGGCTTGAAAACTCCCCAGAGATAAAACATCTTAATTAGAAGAAGAGGTCTTTCTTGATCCTGGAGAGGTAAAGATTGAGACAGGTTGTCAGAGTCATTTCTATTGCTGCCTAAGAGCCCTACCCCTACTTAAGATATAATATAGCTTGAAAGGCGTTGGTTGATTGACTTTGCCAGCTTCAAACCCTACTGTTCTAAGGATAAGGAAAGGAACTGAAAGGGGATGAAAATATAGCTCATATTCTTCTCTTCCTTAGACCCACCATCTATCTAGTTAGCCTCCTCGGTGAAAGAAAGGGAAAGAATTTTGAATATTAGCTCTTCCGGAGCACTCTCTTAGCTTAGCTATCTACTAGGGAATCTTATCTAAAGCCTACGATATTTTACTTTTCTCTTTTCCTTGAGATGCTTCCAGTGCGCTTCAGGGGTTCTCGAGTCCGGGAAAGGGGAAGGCAAGAAGGATCTTGGCCTATCATATTCAGAGGATAAAACAAAGGCGATTATCGAGATGCCGCCACCTCAAAGAGAGAAAGAAGGAAGAGGCTTTGACGGAAGGATAGAGTATTATAGCCGCTTCATCGCCCGTCTGACTCCAATTTGCAAGCCGATTCAAATTTGAGTAAAAACTCGCCTGAAACGAGGAATGTCAAAAAGCCTTTGAGTTGATTAGGCCTGTTCTCGTTCTCTTCTTTCTTTTTCTTTCATACCGACAATACATTCTGCCCGACTTACTTAGAGACTTACCCATATATCTATAACGAGTAAGGGTGGCATCCTCCTATCTATTGACGAGAACGGCAGACTCCTATCCTATTCATTCTTTCCTCTCTTGAGCTTTTGCTCTTTCCTCTGGACCCTCTCTTTAGGAAGAATTTCTACGACTGCCCTACTTTATGAAGGCTTCTTCTATGTGATGATAGCCTCTGGGAGCGCCCTTTTATGCCAAGTAGGGCTCTCCCCTTTATTGAACAGGGTTTCTAGCCTATTCCTTTTCTTCTTCTTCTTAAAAAGGTCAAACAAAGCCCCGACTCTTCCCATCCGCCCCTTTGCCTTTCACTTCTTTCGGGTTGGGCTTCTTAAGGTAAGGGGATATAGGAAAAAGAAAGTAAGGAGAAAGTGGTGGTCTCCTTAATATAGGGATCTTTGAATTGAGAACTTTCCCCCTTTCCTCAACTCAAGCATTACAGCAGGCTTAAAGGTATACTTTCCTTCCTTGCTAGACTCAAATTCTCACCTCGTCCAACTCGACACACTGACCCTTCTTAGCTTAGTCAAAAAGAAGCTTTTCAACCCCAGGGGCCTGCCTCTGACTTTGATTAGTATCGACGGAATTCTTGAAGATGAAAAGAAGAATTGAGATACCCTTGATCCCGAAGCGATCTGCCTTTTGTCTTTATCTTTCTCCCGGTAAGCCACACAGTCATTCTAGCTCATAGTAACTGCTTGGGGATGCAGGTTAACATAAGGATTCTGGCAAGCTCTCCTCTGCATACAACCCCATAAAGAATGATTCGGGCTTCCTCTAAGTCGGGAAGAGTTGAGTCAAATCTTAAACGGAAGAACCCCGCGCGGAAGGGACCATTCGGGTTGAAGAAGGCAATTTGTTAGCGATGAGAACGGACATTCACAACCTTCTTGAAAAGTCTGGCATACTTGGCATAAGAAGTTTTTCCTCGAGAAAGGGTCCTTCAGTCTGGCTTATCTTCATATTTGGAGGAGTAAGCGAGCTGGGTTAAAAGACTATGCTACTTGTGGCCTCTACAATTATAAGATCCGATATAAGATAAGGAAGAAGGTTCCCCAGCGGAAGATTCTCTTGTCATCCCAGCCCTTCGAGGAAAGGGGCACCCTTTAAATTAAAAAGGTCTTGTCTGAGGTATCTAAATCGGGGGAGCTCCAGGAACTTCCTTATGGACCTTAGAAGTTGCAGCTCGCTCTTTGCTTTGTGGAGAAGAGCAAGAGTGGGTCACAGAAGACTGAGCTCATAATCCCGAAATCCACAAAGATTGAGTCAAGGACTAAAACAAAACTCTTCCTTATTATAGAATTATAGAAAAAGGTCTTCTTTGTTGCCCTCTTCCTTTCCCCTTTGACTGACTTTATGGAAGCCCTTCTTACTCAGCTTGATAGATTGAATTCCGCAAGTTCGAGTGTCTGCGCATTGGAGGAAGACAGAGAGAAGACTAATTCCTTAATATCTTATTCTGCTCATTCTTTATATAGATCTTTAGTTAGCTTTTTAGGGGATTATTTAGGATAAGCCTGAGTTGCTCTTTCTTCTGTCCGAGTCGAGTAAGCGAGCAAGACGGCCGGAGTGAAAGGGAGGGATGGAGTTCGAAGGTGGGATATCGGGGCGAGGGCGGTGTCCACCTGAAACTAAGCAAGCTGTCCTCTCGAGAAGGAGTTTGACCTTTCCGAAAGAAGATTAGGAGTAACCCATTAAGAGTGAAAAAGAGATGAAAGCAAGATTCCGACTTCCGCAAAAAGCAAGTACCCAATTGACTTCCAGAAATGAGAAGCGGTCAATCCTTAACTCTTCAACTATCACGGATTAGCCCATTAACCGAAGACCGGAAATAGAATAGGAAAATCCCGGATTTCTTGATGTAAAAGTAGCAGCATTTCTTGATTGAATTCTTCTTGCAACTAATTCCTCAATACCCGGGAATGCTCTTACTACAAGGAGGCAGCAGGCAGGCAGGAAGTTCGGTCAATCAGTCGGTCAGTCGCTCAATCCACCCGAGGCAAGGGATCAGAGGGAAGGGCCGGATAGTTATTGGCTAGACCCAATTTCAATAAAGGGGGTAAGGGGATGAGAGCTATGAAGCTATGAAAGCTCTTTTCTTTTGACTCACTCAATAGATATAGGCAGGCTAAAAGGAAGGTAAGAAAGAGGAGTTGCTGGATCGGGCGATAGGAAAGAAAGATTAGTAAAGGCGCGTGTTAGCACTCCTGAAGAAAGGCTAAGTCAGCCGGTTAACAAGGTCCAGGGAAGGAGAAAGTCTCAGGCATCTTACTGTGAAGAAAGGGCAAAACGGGTAGAAAGGGAAAGGTATCCGTAAGATCTTACTAATTCTTATTCGAAGGGAACTCCGGTCAGGATTCTTTTCACCCCTAAAGGAAGAAAGAGAAGGCAATCTCAGGGAACTTCTAGTTTTTGCCTCGAAGGGAAAAGAGGGAACTAAAGGTTGGCTCGCGAGAGAAAAGGGATGAGATTGACCAAATCGGAATGCGCACCTTCTTTGTAAATTCTCATGCCCCTCCAATGCCTCAGTTTAGGCTATGACTGATTGATGAGCCTTCTATCTCCTTCGGTCAAGCAAGGCTGAATGAGGACGAACAACTTATAGGCTTTCTGCCTTCTCTTCTAGCTCATTCGATTCCCTATAGGTTATAGGTCTATGCAAAGAGAACTGGGCTAACTTGACTTGCTCTGCTCCCATCCACTGATGTAAAGATTGGGCGTGGGAGAGGTGAATTTGACGAAAGAACCTTTCCATGCGATCCTCTTCTGAGGTAAAAAACTCACACTGCTACCGATCCGGAAAAAGCCAGGTCTGCTATCCAAGCTTCTTCTTCCGGTCCACTGGCACTCTTTCTTTGATAAATAAAAAACTAGCTCCGACTCCTCTTCTTCCTATTGAGTCGGGTGATTGAACTCCGAAATCATTGAATCAGTCAGTTCCTTCGTTCCCCGCCGTTTTCTTTTATACCTTTCCTTTCTCTTTTTGGCATTAGCCCTCCTACCTAAATAGATAGACCATTTGTAGAACAAATCTCTCCATAGCTTTCTTCTTGCCCACCTTTTTTTTTTTCTTTTTGAGAAAGAAAAGATCTCAGCTTGTATTGTACACCATAAACTGATTTTTCATAGTCTCAACCGGTCGAAAGTGGAGTTTTGCTGGGCATTTGAAACTTGATCGAGAAGAAGGCAGGCTATCATTGAACCGGAGAATCACGATGGAATATCCCTTTTTTTTCGTGCGCTGGGGGAAATGTCCTCTCTTAAGTAGCCGTTCTGGTTGTTAAGTCGTGACATACTCATTTACAATCTTATTGCGGATAAGGAATCGTTGATACGTAGGAGTTTTGAACCAACACTCCTACCTGAGGGTAAGGTTCCAGTAGTTGTGCCCGAACCATCTTTTAAGGCATACCGGCCTACTGAACGAGGTGATAAAGGTGTCGACAACGACAATTAGGTTATCTTTCTTTCTATAGAAGGGACAGGCGATGCCACAAAGAAACCTCGAATCAGGAGCCCCTCTGGATGAGATGCCCCTAAGGACCTTACTTAGAGCTCTCGCAAGGCGCAGAGTCAAACCAAACCAATTTGAAGAAGTGGTCTGGCACGACTTGAAGAATCACTTATAGAAAGGATTCAACTTCGTTCACAGATTCTCTCCTCAAATATGAATAAGGAAGGAAGCAACTCAAGACAAAGCTGGAGAATCAGGCTATACTATAAGGTAAGGTGCATCTTTTTCGGCTATGATCAGCAGAAGAAAGGGTGGGGGTGCATTGATCCGACTACCAAAAAAGTCTTTTTATTTCCAAATTTCGTTTTCGATGAGGCATCATCATAGATTTTAAAAAACGAAAATGTAGTACTGCCGGATTCCGGGATGCTAGAAAAAAGTATGCGGGCACAAGCACCTGAGCAACAGGAGCCTTCTATTGTGAGTGACTCTGGACCTGAGTCACCAAAATCAGCTACACGAAGCCCTCAAAGCAAGTACAGCAAAGGTAGGGGAAGAAAGGTGTCAGAGAAAGCCCAAGGCCCACGACCCAGAGAGTGCCTTCGTCAACAAAGAGTGATAAAAGCAGCTCTATCAATCAGAGAGCAACAATATATTCAAGAGGCCTGCGAAAGGCACTGTCCTTGATAGCCAGACTGGACTTATAAGATCTACAAGCAAGCAAGGATCTAGAAGCCCAATCCCAAGTATACAGAAGCCAGCTATGCAGACACTGTGAAAGTGTCACAGTCTTGTGCCTCTCAAGATCAGAAAGTTGAAGAGCCAAGCTCAGTTGAAGAAGCTAAAGGCATTCCAATTCCAGAGTGGGAGAATGCGATGAAAGAGGTCTGCAAACAATTAAAGAAGAATGAGACATGGGAACTTGTCCCATTACCAGAAGGAGTGAAGCCAAATCTTCTTTCTAGTTCCGTGTAGTCAGGGTATATAAGGTGAAGTGCAAGAGTAAGGGCTCGATTGAAAGATGCGCGATTGGTTGCTCGTGGCTTCTCACAGCAGTATGGGAATGAAGAAATCTTTCTTCCTGTGGCAAAGATGACAACAGTTAGGGTGCTCATCTCGCTGGCTGCAAGGTTTTCAAAATGTCATTTCTCCATGGTCTCTGGATACTCAAGCAGAACATGCATGATACGCCATTGCTTAAAAAATAGGAGACTACTAGGTCACCCTTACATCACAGCCAACGGGGATCTTTTTTTTTTTTTAAAAGGCACGAGAGGAAGGAAGACCTTCACCTTTTTGTCGAAAGCCCAGTGAAAAGTGCGGAGTTCCTCAATAATGCCATCCAGTTCCCTAGCTCTTGATATGGAAGGTATACTACTACCACTTCTACCGCTTCTGGATCAACAACTGACTCAACCGTATCTACTAGTTCAGTACCAGTCCTTTCTTTATTGTAAAAAAAAAGGCTATGCCGGTACTGATGCTACCACTGGTGCTTTGCCTCCTCCACTACTGGAGGTATCCAGGATAAGCTACTGAAGCCGCTACTCGTGCTACCATAATGAAGGTACGAGTGCTAAAGAATCTGCCGCTACCCCTGTAAGGGCTTTGCAGCCAGCTCCGAAAACCAAACCTTTACTTTGACTAATAATAGTTGGCGCTTCGTTCTCAAAGTAAAGATTTCAAGCCAAGCCTCCATTTTGAGCTGCCTTACCCTCTTCCTAGGGGGCTGTAACTTGCTGTACTGGGTGTCTTCGTTTGCTGCTTCGCTTGCTTGGCGCGCTACTATGCCGGAACTTTCTGGGTCTCGTCTTTAGCCTTACCAGAAAAGACACTTCCATTTTGTCGTTCAGCCCCCCTTTGTTCATTAGCTAAAATCCGGCGCCGCGGATTTAAGGAAAATTCCAATTCTCCTTTTTCAGTTTGTGCCTGGCTTTGCCCTGAGGACATTAAAGAATTCAAATAAAGCTAACTAACTTCGCTTGCCCAGTTTCGGCAATATATATTAAGGATTGGACTTCTGCCTCTTCCGCTTCTGTCTTTGAATCTTATTATGTTACTTCCATGTTACCGTACTTCGGATTCAGGATTGGCAGAAAGAATAGTAGTGGCTGATGAAAAACGTGATCTTGCAGGGGGTGCGAACTCGTCGCTAACGTCGTTGGTTGTCTAAATCTTTCCCCAAAAAACTGCATGAAATGGATTTAGCCCTTATACGTCTTTTCATTCTTCAGAGCCTACTCTTGCTGGAGTTGTGGCTGGATCAGATTACATAAACTCTGCTAATCTCCGAGCGGCCTTTCCTTCGGCTTATAACAAACGCTCTCGGAGGCGTTTACGGCCTGTTTCGGCTATTTGATGGACGAATGTGCCCTATTGGAGCCGTTTCCGGGCCTTACTTCTTAGTCAGATTAAAAGGTGGGGTTTTACCTTAGTCGCCTATCTATAGTAAGGAGCTATGAAGCCCTTCCCTTCTCGTAACTCTCCCCATTCATTGAGCTATCTTCAGTTTCCTTAAGGTAAGGTGCTCTTCCTTACTTGATAATGATTGGCTACCTAAGGTAAGGGGCCTCTACAGCTTGAGTCGGTCGGTCCGGCTACTCGGAAGGCGGGGCCATTAGTTGGAGGCCAGGGAGAAAGGCAACTCGTTTCGTCAACTGTGAAGGCGAGGCGGTCAGGCTGGAGTGTCTTAGCATGAGCTCCCAGTTGGGTATATGATATTTGAGGTTGTCTACGAAGTAAGCAAGGCGGAAGGAAGCCAAAGGCGAAGACCAGAGATAAAAGACGCAGCCTCGGATATGCCATAAGGACAGAGACAGCTGAAACATCCTAATAGAATAGCAGAAAGATTACGGAACTACTCCTTCATCATAATCACTGACTTAGGAAAGGAGTCATCGACGACGCTAGGAGTAAGAAAGCCAACCAAGCCCCAAGGACCCCACCAAATCATACAATCCCCACATCAGACCAAACCGAACAAGATTTTTATCTTTACGGTCTTCCATGAAGAAGATACGATAGGTGCCTCAAAGAACTCCCTGATGTCAGGGGACAAAGCCACCATACAGTACCAGCGGACGTAAGTAAGCCACATCCACGTAGACTACTATACTCTAGTCAAATACTTTTTAGGTAATAAATAGCTCGTCTGGGATGAGCCTTAACTCTGAAGGCTTCATTTCCTTGCGGAGTACACCAATAAGATGACCCCTCAGGTATGGGTTTAGAGGACAACCCCTCCCAAGCCAGAGTTCAAAGCCCTCTGGACGAAGGAGAGTTTTGGTCTGCCACAACCTCTCGAACTTTAATTTGGTCGCGATAGTAGCCAGTGTCCGAAAACCAGCCCCCCCACACACGGGCTAGAGTAGAAAATCGGCAACAGCCGTAGCGTTGACCGATACTAATCAGACCGTAAGGGTGGAAGAAATTCATCAAGGCTCTCGCCGAGATTGGACTAAGGTCCTTCCTTAGAGCGTGGACTCGGAACTGTTTTGCAAACTCTGCGCAGCCAGTGTTAGAGATCAGAGACTTTTGGTAACTGATCATTACACCAAACTGCTCCAGAGCCCGCTCATAGACCTTGGCCACTGAGGAATCAGCGATGACCACATCATCCCCTAGCACAGCATAGGAGTCGAACTTCATCCCTGGATGCACCTGATCTGCACACCAACAAGTGGTGAGAGAGTGCGAAAAGGGGCCAGGATGAATAGTAGCCAAGAGGCTGCCCCGCGATGAAGGAAATGACAGCCCTCCGGGCGTATTTAAAAAATGTTGCACGCGAGGGCCGAGTTCACAACAGCGGAGGCAAACGACCGGTCAAACAGGTATTGCATAATCTAAAAGAACCATCAAATCGGCCACCGATCGGTAGCCGATTTTAGGTCAAATGAATAACAATCCTGTTTGCCAGCCAACCTATCAAGAGGAGCTTGGAAAGTACCATCCATCCATGGGCACCCCCCTCAAGACATCCATCAACCAGTCATGGACTGGCTTCAACAACCGTTGATTGATATAGATATAGTTCCCAATGGCGAAAATCCGCCTTTTACCCCCTCCCTCAAAAGTACAACCCAGCCTTCCTGTAATAGGAGGTATCCTCAGGTCTCGATAGCTAGGCAGCTGCGGACCGCATGTCTTCTCAAACTGATCTAAATCAGATCCTGAGATATTCTGACGGTCCAATGCGAACCTAGTTCTCTCAGGCCAGAGAATACCTGATGACCACTGCTCCCCCCGAGAGTGTATAAACTCAAGGAGGAAAGTATAAGCTGATAATTCAAAGAATACGGCAGGAAAGCAAGACTTGATACTACCCTTGAAAGGGAAACCAATTCCTTGCTCTCTGGCGTTCTGTCTCAGCAGGTCATTCATTTGTTTGAATGTTGGTAATGACTTCCAGGTCGGAACCCACTTCATCCCTTGGTTTAAGGGAATGGTGGAGACTCCGGGCAGGTATCGGTTGACGAGATCAGGTATTTTCTCCTTAATAATACCAATAAAACTTGATCCGGTTGGGTTATAGACTTTTCAGTCTTCTTACTTATCTTTGGACACAGCTTAATAAAATTACTAAGTGTGAAGAAAGACAAGTATAACTTAACCAACAGATCGGCTTTATCATCCCTCTTATAAATCATCCTCCTATGAAAGGACGGGATTATGCGAGGGCACCCGGACCTAGTGAGAGAGATCGGCACTGGCAAGAGCTCAGGAGATTTCTTACAACCGCCATATTTGGAGCGATGAACTACATTGCTTCAAATACAAGGCGGTGAAGAGAAGTCCTGATCCCTTAACCAGATGTCGAACTTTCTTGCAGAAAAGGTAGCCTGCTATGCAAACTTCCTTAGTATAGCCGTCCAGGGTGAGGAGGACCATCTTTTTCAAGATAGTCACCATCACCCGAAAGTCTTCCAATACTCTCTGCCACCGGATGGGTGTCAAAGTAAGTAACTTATCAAATAAAGTTCTCATAACTAATTTCCTTTCAGGTCGCCTTTCACCCCTTTCGGAAGCGATCGATAGGGAATCACAACCACATTGCTGGGGCTGGACTCTCCACCGATTCCTCATCAGGAGATCCAGAAATTAACAGAGATCTCGATAAAATAAGTCACACTGTGACAGAACATCGGACTCGACCACAGCCACCCCACGAAGGAGTGTCTAGTAGGGCACTCAGCTGTTACTAAGTAGTGAGCATCTCAAACCAAGAGACTCACTTTAGGTAAACCTAACCATATTACAGCATTTAAATGAAGCGCTTTAACCGGTCAGGTCGCCTAAGAGGTGATCGTACTTCATTTTAGACGATCCGGGCCATAGGGAGAGGAACAAACTCCCCCATCGCACCGAGGGAATTGACCCCCTTAATTTGAATTTATTGATTGGGAAAGCTGGTTCCGTAGCATTTAAAAGAAAAAGTATCCTGAAATAAGGAGGAATGAGGATGTGGAAAAAAAGAGACGGTCTTAGACCTTATCTTAGCTGTTTAAATAAAGCAGCGGCTGTCCCCGGATTCACTGATGAAAGGCTTTAGATGGGATGGACAGAAGAGTTTGAACGGGCGAGTTACTTTAGGGTTCCACTGGTTCAAAAGGCTAAAAGCCGGAGTAGTTGATCCAGTAGTTCTAAATATAGATAAAATAATCCCAAAGAAACAACCATCCACAAATGTCGATTCATTCAAGCAAGAGAGTGCAACAATCCTTTCCTTTAATATTCGTAAACGAGTGGAAAATGCCTTGTACAGTTTCCCTTTCAGCCAGTCCAAGAGTTCACTCGAAAGCGGGTAGCCATTAAGGAAAGTGGCTGTTGGTTTGAACCGGTTCCGCCCCATCCCTTATAGGTAAGTACTGGTGAGAGGGAAAGAGCGCGGTGACTTCATTTGCTCTTGCCTTGTTAATGGACGAGGAAGTGACATGACATATAAAGAATAGGAATCGGTTGTTAAGGACCTTCTTGCCCTGACGGCTTATGGAAATTTATGCTTTCAAGCGCTAGGCCAGGCCGAGATCAAATGTCATCTTAGTCAGATCCCACGAGCAGATGTTCTCGAATAGGCAGGCTGTGAGGCAACTATGGAATCCGCCTTCCCCTTTTTCGACAGAGAATTCCAATTCGATAGATGATTGAAGGCAATTCATCCCAGGAGGAAGATTCCCACGGACTTGAAACTGTCAGATTCTTTTTCGGAAGAGCTGCTGTTCTCCTAGCTCCGGCGGAGCCCATTCCAATATGAACACTGGTCGGTGAATATTCTTACTGCCCGGTGCCCACCCTGACCTAAGCTTTAGGGAGACCTAAAGTCATTGGGATTAGAGGCTTCTTTTGCCAATCACTACTACTCTGCTCTGGAACGCCGGAATTGAAAGCCGATGATCCACGGCATATGCATCTGATTCTGGTGAAGCTACAAGCCTCTTTATAGATAGGTCAGGCCTCCAACCAAGTCTAAGTGCTCCTATCTGTTCCTATTCTCTTTCCCTGAGGAGCCGTGGAGTGAGGGCTTAGTCCAGATTCAGCAGTGGTTTTGCTTTGCCAACTTGATTCTATTCCAATCTTGTCCCTTCCTACCTATCTATGGCTATGGTATGGGTCTTCTTTTGCCTCTTCTATTATCTTGGGATGGGAAAAACCTGATTATGGGTCAAATCAAAAAGGGGTGGGGCGGCGACGACCCGAGGAAACTACAATATACCTCGATTGAAAAACGGAAACAGTTCCACGGCGGGAGAGGTTGCATTCGATATTGATTCAGATCCGTTCTCTATACCGCAGGCTCCGAGGCACCAGACGCAGACGCGTCAAGGAAGGCGCTCCGGGAAAAGGAAAGATCGTCGACTTGATTTGCCGACAACTACTCTCTAGTTACGTCGGGTTCTCCTATGCTACCAATGGGCCCAAAAGGAGACGGGACCAAAAGGCACCATTTGCTTAAGCGAAAGCATCAACCTATTAGTATAACACTTCTGATTGAGTGGCAGAAAGAAAAAACTCTTATATTCTAAAGCAGGCTTTCCTGGGAGCTTATTAAGGCAAGGAAGTAGCTATTAGGACTGAAAGCTTAGTAAGGGAAGGTGCGAAGCCTGATTGACCACTTTCGGTGGACTGATAACGGCTACCTACTTCTTGTGTTTTCAGACTAAGGCTTTCCTCACTCTATACTCGATCTTGCTTAGAAGTCTACTCTGGCACCTTGTGACGGGCTTGAATCAATCGTTACTCAATTATCACTCTCCGGCAATAATTTTCTATCTATGTCATTAGATAAGGAAAGAAGGGGCTAGCCAGCCAAGTCTTTCCAGTTGGAAAGAACACACACAACAAAAGCTGTACTTCTAGAATGCTGATGTATGGAAGGCATCAATCATCCCAGAACTAACCGATCCAGCTGTAACGTAGTCAAAACAGTAGGTCATCCAGATTCGAAACTGACTTGGGAGAGTAGGACAGTCACAGGCGAGCTTAAGGCAGAAACCCAATGCTTCACACTGACCCAATCGGAAGCTAAATCAGTGACACACGAAAGCCAAGAGCATCGGTGACGGGGTCAACATCCTTCCGAGAGGACCGCTCTAGTTGTTGAAAGACCCTACGCTTCGTAACATACAGCTAAATAAAGCCCCTCAAAAGCATCTCCATCCGAATCTAAAGAATCATCTGTTAAGACAGAGTTTGCTAGAACAGGGCTTTCTTTTTGATTAGGAAGAAAGGGTCCTTGATTTACCCTAATTCGTAAGGAATCTCGAACTGAGTCTGATCTTTCTGCCTTATGTTCGACCTTGCCGGAAGGAAGGATTTCGATCTTCGTTACCATTCCAAAGTTTATTATTTAGCTTTCGATTAAGTGAGTGTTTGTTCGCTGAGACTCTGACTTAAACGCGAGTCTGTGACTGTCCTCTTTCTAATAAAGTCTTGTCTCTTGACCGGCTAACCGTGCCTTACCTTAAGGTAAGGGTGTGTGTGTTCGACCATGACGCTCAGCTTGTTATGGCGAGCGAATCGAGAGCTAAAGCTTCAAAGCGATCAGAAAAGCGCTAACGCGACTATACCCAAACGTCTAGTTGATGACTAGACTTACCTAGCGCTTACGTTCTCGTATTCGAGCAAATTCTTATATCTTATAGAGGAGGTTGCCCTTTCGGAGTGGTGGTAGCGGTTGCCGTCATCTTATAACATGAAGAAGCCCTGGAAGAGTCGGGTTCGAATCCCCAGCTGGGTACGTGCCTCTCACGATCATTTCGGGAGACCTCGTTACAACTAACTGCTTTTCTTTAAAAAATGATAGGGGCTCCCAATGCAAACTTTTATGTTCGGTAGGGAAAGGTTAGTCAAGGTTTCGCTCCTTCCCGAAGGAGATATTGGGCAAAAAGACAAAAGAGAGTGCTGACCTCCCACACTTAAGGCATTGTGTTACACCTTATATGTTATGTCTGAATTTTGCGTTATTGTCAAGCATCTCATTCACTACTAAAAGAAAGGTATGGATATTCTGCTCGAAAGCGTGAGGGCGCGTGCCTTCTTAACTCCAAGCAGGGACAATCGGCTGTTGTCTTTGGCACTCATCCGGCTAACTGTCTCATCTAATGATAAGAAACGTAGATAACGAACTTCTCTCCTAGAATCGTTTTTCATTACAGGCCAATGATACAATGAACACTAATGGAATGCTGAAAGGACAACTTTTGCATTGCAGCTTGATGAGTCAGACTAGGCCCGGGGAGAGGGAGAACTCTTATAATAAGTAATAAGATGGGCCTTTCGCCTGCTTCATCGCCTTGACTTGATTCGGGTAAGTCTAAGTCAAAGTAAGGACTTTGCTTTTCCGGGGAAGAACTCCGAATACCTTTCGCCTGTGATTGGATGCCCTGATCCAATGCTTTCATTCAATCTATCTCATTTGCTGCATCCAAGCTTAGCAAGTCTTTTTCCTTTATTACATCCAGCTGCTTTTTTCTCGTGCCCTTTTGAACTTGAACGAAAAAAATGCAGAATGAGCGCACCGCTTCGACCATGGCTTTCTTTTCGAAAAAGTTCTGTTAGGTTCTTAGTAGCAGTCGTCGACCTTTTCTTCTTTTACTTCACATAGCTTTTCGTCTCCTTGATAGCTGGAAGTTCCCCAAAAGTATGAAAAGCTGGAGGACTTTGTACCATCCATTCCAGTGTGGTTGAATTCTGTTCAAGAGCCCAAGGACTTGGAGCACATTTATTTTGATTTCCACTGCTTAAAGTGATTGTTACGACCACGAAGAAACAACAAATCCCAACTACGGATATATAAGAGCCAAAACTGCTAAGGGCATTCCATCCAGCGTAAGCATCTGGATAATCTGGAATGCGACGTGGCATACCCGAAAGCCCTAAGAAATGCATAGGAAAGAAGGTAAGATTCACCCCGAAAAAAGTGATCCAAAAATGGATTTTCCCTAACGTTTCAGGGTATGTCCGACCTGTGATTTTACCCACCCAATAGTAAAATCCTGCAAATAAAGCAAAAACGGCTCCCATAGAAAGTACATAATGGAAATGTGCAACCACATAATAAGTATCATGTAGAGCAATGTCTAGCCCAGAATTTGCCAGGACTATTCCTGTGAGTCCTCCTATGGTGAACAAAAAGATGAACCCTACAGCAAATAACATGGGTGTTTTGTATTGTATCGAACCCCCCCACATGGTAGCGATCCAACTAAAGATTTTGATTCCAGTGGGGACAGCTATGATCATGGTAGCTGCGGTGAAGTAGGCACGGGTATCAACGTCTAAGCCCACAGTAAACATATGATGAGCCCAAACAAGAAATCCAAGAACACCTATACTGATCATGGCATAAACCATGCCTAGATACCCGAAAACCGGTTTTCCAGAGAAAGTAGAAACGATATGACTTATGATCCCGAATCCAGGCAGAATGAGAATATACACCTCTGGATGACCGAAGAACCAAAAGAGATGCTGGTATAAGATGGGGTCCCCCCCTCCAGCGGGATCAAAAAAGGTTGTATTAAAGTTTCGATCGGTTAATAACATGGTAATTGCCCCTGCCAGTACCGGAAGTGATAATAAAAGTAGGAATGCTGTCACTAGAACGGACCACACAAATAGGGGTAATCTATGCATAGTCATTCCAGGTCCACGCATGTTGAAGATAGTTGTTATAAAATTGATAGAACCTAAAATGGATGAAACACCAGATAGATGAAGACTAAAAATTGCTAAATCAACTGCTCCTCCAGAATGGCTGGTAATACCACTTAAGGGCGGATAGACCGTCCACCCAGTGCCGCTACCCACTTCTACTAAGGCTGAGCTTAATAAGAGTAAGAGACTTGGTGGCAACAACCAGAATGAAATATTATTTAATCGTGGAAATGCCATGTCAGGTGCACCTATCAGAATCGGAACAAACCAATTACCAAATCCACCTATCATCGCCGGCATAACCATAAAAAAGATCATTAAAAAAGCGTGAGCCGTTATTAAAACATTATAAAGTTGATGATTCCCACCAAGAATTTGATCGCCGGGTCGTGCTAATTCCATACGAATCAGTACTGAGAAGCATGTGCCCATCACTCCAGCAATGGCACCGAAGATGAAATAGAGAGTCCCTATATCCTTGTGGTTAGTGGAGAACAGCCATCGAACCAGATTTATCATCCAATTGAAATTCTTTCTTGATGCTTCGCTCGACACCGGGGCCCGGCGCGACGACTTTACGATTTGTTGCAGGCGAAAGGAAAGTCCCGAACTCCTGCTGTAAGGCTCGGCTTCTTTTTCCGCCGAAAGTCTAGAAGGTGGTTTAAGGTACGAGAAAAAAGTTAATAGAAAAACCAAGTCCTAACTACATACCCACAATATGGCCATACGTATCCAGAATGTCAACAAAGTACCTACTGCTCGTGCCATTACAAATGAGATCCAAATGGATTTTGTTTAACCCCAGAATTTGTTCTTCAAGAGTTTCGTTCATAATAAAGGCATGGTCAACTATGTCTTTGAAACTGAGTCCTTCCGGTAATCGCATATTTTCATCCCTATCCCTATAAAGGTTCCAAAGCATTTATAGTTTTGCTTCGGTTTTTTGTTTGAGTTTCTCGAGATCTAACTTATGTATACGTTCCACAAGAGTACTTCGCTCGTAAACTTGTCCCGCACAAAAAATGGTTACCGAAAGGATTACTCCGATCCCCAGAAATATGGATACGACGTTAAAATTCTCCATATCAAATTTATTCAAAGACAGTTCCGCTCCCCCCAACAAGAGGAAAGACTTGTCGAAAATCACCGATTGGCTTGGTCCAACCAAGAAAGACATGGGAGTTTTGGGCGTAAAGTTTCTTTCTTCTCTTACGAGATTTTTAGTTGGATGAAAACAGCAGATATGGGACAAGGGATAGACTAAAAAAAAGACCTTCACCTCAATCTCCACCGGTTCCCACTGAAAGCAGAGCATTACCTAAGGTAGATCATTTATCCCTCCTTCCAGTTTGCCATAAACCTTCTTGGCTAACTGTTGACATCATCTTCAATCTCAGATGTCAACTCTTCAAGGTGTGCTTTCTCCAAGTTTGTCAGGATCCTCTACATCTGTTCAGTCCTCCTCGAGTGTACATTCAATGTCCAAAAGCTTGCTGGCCAAGCTCTCATACAGGGTTAGGACTTCCCTCGGGCATTGAATCTCTGGCCTTAGCCTGCCTACCAGTCTTGATCTCTTTCAAGAACAAAGGGAAGCACTAAGAAACTATTTCATTCAGCATGCCATTGGAAGAAATTCTTCACTCGGATGCTCTCACAGCGATGCTGAAAAGGTCATCGGCTCAACACTCCCCTGACTTACGCGAAAGAATCATCCTCAGAAAACTAGCATCCCGGATGGTTGAGCTTCAAGGGAAGGGTGCTGACATGATCGAAAACCTATGTGTTAAACATGACTCTGATTGTCCAGCTGGCTAGACTGGTTTGCGCTTTCTTTCTTCAATTAGTTTAAGAGTCTAGAATTCCCATTGAATGCCTAGTCTCAGTAAGCTTCCTACGTTCATTGATTTTATAGGCTAGAGAATGAAAAGCTGTTAGGAAGAAGGCAGACTTTGCGATCGTAAATAGAGAACAAAAGCAATTCCTACCCCGCATTCTTACTTTCTTATAGAGAGAAAGTAGCCGGCTCCGGTGCATGTAAAGTCTCCGTTAATCCAAGGCTTTCGAAGACTATGAGGAAAGGTTCAATTCGTAACTTATAGTTGAAAGAAAGTGGGTATGGGACTAGCCCGACTCAGAAGGATAGGGTTACGGAGCTCGACGCTAGCTTAGGAACGCAGGTAGGAGACCGAAAAGGAAAGATTCCTCGGCTAAGCAGTCAAGTAAGAAAGATAGGGGTCTGAAATAAGTTCACTGAAAGCTTCAAGCCAGGACAGGAAAGCTTATTAGAGTGGAGGTGGGAAGCTACCCGACTAATTGACAACGGAAAGGTCTTTCAAACAGAGATTACACTGAAAGAGAATCATCAACTGAATCCGGAGAAAGCTCCCGTATCTGGAGAAGGAACAGCTTTTGTTGCATCGGATCTTGTGGTGGATGTTGCTGCTGAGAGAGAGTATCGGGCCTTAAAGGCTTTTTCCGAGTATGAGACTGGGTTCGCAGAAGCTGACACAAAGAACGAATCTGATAATATAATATGTTGAGGTGGCATCTCTCGAACCAATAAATACATATGTAAAGGGAGGTTCCGCTCTTGGTTAGAGGCACCCCGAGAGTCTTCAAGTCAAGCAGGAAAGGTGGAGTCTGATCCTGTGACTGATGCTTGACCGAGGCCTATACTTAGGGCTCGATTAATCCTAACCCTTATAGTTGACGCTTGGTTGGCTAAGAACCTTTCTTACTTCATTCACGGATTCTCTCGAAAGCAAAGAAGTAGTTCAATTCAAGAAGGCTTTATCGACGCAAGGGAATGAAATTAAAGCTACTTTAGAATGTATGTGACAATCCCATAGACAGAAGTGACATAAGGAGTTTGGCTTACAGCAATACGTCAAGGAGAGGCGCGAAGCGGGCAAGCACTCAGCTCAACTACCGGTTCAACCAATCAATCTCTGAATTGCGGGAAAGTTCGGATTCAGGATCAAGAAAGCTTACCCTCTTCTCTTAGTATATAAATTATATCCCCAGGGAATGACTTATCATCTAACCTTGCTTACTTCTAAAACCTTGCTTTGAACTTCCCTGACCCTTTCTAAAATTGAATTTACAGTTCTATCGACTCGGATTTTCCCAAATACCGAAACCTTAGTCCATGGAAAGTTACGAAAAAGTAAGCACATAAAAGCTCTTCTTACGACCGAGGACTTGCTTTCCTGCTGCCTTGCGCCTTAGACCCTTTTCTTGCATTGCCTTTGGAGTTTTCTAGCTTCTAGCACTCTTTCGGAATAAGAAAAGCTTCCCCCCCATGGAAGACTCACCCAAGAATCTCGATTAAAAAAAGATCAACCTTCTTTCATTCTCATCCATCGGTTGAATAAGTTACCGAAAGTAAGACAGAAATCGTTTAAGTCATAGTTCTTATCTCTTTCTTTCATAAGCTACTTTCTCTCTTGCTCGAACTGCTACTTTACCAGAGGGCCCTCTCGCTGACACCTACTGGCTTGCCAGAAATCAGACTGGACTAACTGACCGGATGCTTCGGCCCACTACTGACCACCGGATACTGACCGGCTTGACTTGGGACTGGCTAGTTAGAGTCCGACCAATAGTAGCCTCATCTTATTTTGAATTCCACCGGATCCGTTCATTCCTTCATGTCAAACGAACAAGCTACTCTCGTTCCAATGATTCACCCGGTACTCTCCACCAGTTGTGGATCCGAAGCCAGCCCACCTCATGTTCCCATCCATGGATCCAAGCCTTAAACTACTCATTCATCTGGCTACCGATCAAAGGGAAGGCGCTTTTTGCCCTCCACCATCTTCCCCTGCGATAAGCAATCATCTCCCGGGTTCTCTTCTCTGTTAGCCATCCAATCAATTCTTTCTTCTGCTTTCCTAGGGCCACCTATTTCTTCCTCTCCCGCAGCCAATGAACCTCTTCTGCTCTTTCAAGTTCCAGTGCTGGCGGAATAACCTCGCTCCTGTACTCGGATCTAAGTGATCTAGCATCGAGTGGATCTAATGAGGCAAGAGAAGCAGTCGAAGGCGACTCGATTCTTAAAACCATTAAGCGGGACAAAGACCCGGGCGGGCTCTAGTAGTGGAAACCATGAATCCAATTCCTCTATTGCTCTCCCATCCACCAACCTCTCTCCTCTTCCCAATCTCCAGCCAGCGCCGCTAAGCAACCTCGAACAGAACCATCTTTCTCTCTATCTCTCGGCTTGGAAATAGCTACCAAAGAAGGAATAGGAATCTTCTGGGTTCTCGATCGAATGAAATAACGTATCAAAAGGCCAACCTTATGGATCCAACGAAGAGCCATCAACAGCGAAGGAACCCCCACCAAGTTCTCAACTAATCCATTCTCTGGGATCGACTCAACCTTTCCTATGCTGGTGAGCCCACTTCTACAAGTCCATCCGGCATCACCATTCCCAATGCATTCTCTTCCTTCCCCGGATTCGGGTTAATCTCAATAGTTTGATAGCGTATGTCAGGTAGTTACAAGTGAGATAGATGTGTAACTAACCTCTAAAACTAAGCCAAGGCCCGCCGATTGAAGGGTAACAGAAGGTAACCGGTTAGCGAGCGGTGTCGGTAGGCGAAGCAGTGCCTTTGTCGGCTTAGAAACAATTCCCGAGAGAAGCAAGCGCTATAGAAAGCTTTGAAGCTACGTTTAGAATAGTCGAATAGGTAACAACGTTTATGGCGCTGAGAAGCTTGAAGCCAAGTATTCAGCTTCTGCTGGATTCTTTTTTTCTTGAAAGGCAGGCTCAGTCAGGTTCGCTCGCTAGTTATATGCTTAACATCTGCATCTGAGGTCAGAGGTGCCACTAGGGTGAATGCTCAGCTTCAACTCTTACTTTGTATTATAAGTACACTGAAGGTTCACTATGTCAATCTACAACTCAATGTGATTGGCTTCGTCCGGGCTCAGTTTCTTCCGGCCGCCTCATCCTACTCCACTGGCTATGGTTTGCTGCCAAACGGACTCTCTCGGAGGTTTTCCCGTGGATGTAATGCTTAGCAAACCCGTACGCCCCTACCCGAGAGGCAAGGTAAACCTTAACCGTCGCGCAAACTCATCGGACTTCCAAGTCAGTTCAGGCTCACTTTTCACACCAGGAAAATTTCAACACGCGAAAGACAAGATTCGTCGAATCGAGGATATCAACACCCTTACGAGAGGCAAGACCAGGGGAAAGGATTTGAAAGGCCAGTAACAATGCGATATTCCATAGATAAGCAAGAAACTGAAGCTTCTCTTCTTTTCTTATTTATGATGTACCGGCGGAAAGGATTTCACAGAAAGGTTGATCGGTACTACTGGAATTATCCCTTTAGGGAGTAAACAAGTATTTACTTGTAACTGGTTCCGTCTCCCATTTTATTTAAGATAGAATATAGGTATAGCCTCATCCATGTGAGTCTTCAATTAGCTCCACTTCAATAGAGTGAAAAGGAGATAGGGCAGATGAGGATATTGAGAAAGAAGGCTTACACCCCCGGAGAATGGAACCTTGGATCACGTCTTCGGATACTTACCTTTTGCTGGTGGATCTTGCTTGATGTTCCAAACCAACCCGTCTAGCTAAATCTGATATGAGCTAATGAGCTAAGCTGCTTATCCGAGTAGCTACCCGAAGGGACAGAAGGTTCTATAGAGTTCCAAAGCAAAGGGAGGAGGATTCATTCGAACTAAAGACATTAAGACCCCTGCTTATCCATCTTATGTTGTTGCAGCTACCCCCTAACCCTAGGGGAATTGGAGTAAGGTCAGACCACCTTCTTTAAGAACCAGTTGATGTTGGAATCGAGTGAAGGCAGGAATGAGGGGGAAGAGAAGCTAACATCCTAACAGAAAGTTCCGGGGAAAGTGACACTCCAACCTCCGATCTAATGATCTTTTAAGTAAGATCTAACTGAACTCAAAGTCTCCCCTCAATGATAGATTAGCCATCAAAATGCATTAGTTTTTGATATCTATTTGATCGTGCTCCTCTACCAATTAACCAACAGCCACAGACGGGGTTGAGGAACTGACTTGACTTTAAGTTTAAGGTGTCCGAGGAAAGGTTCGGGCTCATCATAGAATCTTTCTTACGCATTACGCAAATTATCATCGTCTCGAGTGAAAGAAAAGACCTGAAATGCCCCCATCTAGACGTATAATCGTATTCCAAGCCATCAAGTGTAAAGAAAGTTGTTTCATCACAGCAAAGTAAGGGTGCTCCTTCTCTCTACTGGTAAAGCTATGTAGGGTTAGCCAGTGAAAGCAGTGAGATAAGGCAAGTTTTCCCTAATAGGATTCCCTTTCTGTTGAACAGAGAGTGAGCCCGTGTCCTCCTCGCTAGTATGATAGCAGCCCTCACTTACTTAAAAGCTTTGGTTATTAGCATGAAAATAAAAAGAAAAAACCGGAGCATTATTTGCAGCTTCAGCCACACCAGCAGGTGCATTTTGAACAAGAGCCGCATTATCAGCAGCAGGCATCGTTTCAGTGGTAGGTTCTGATGGTAGCATTGGTTCTTGGAACATAGGCCATTCTCGGTGACGGGTTGACACCAGGTTCCTTATTTGCCACTTTGCATTCGTAACGGGCATGACCTTGTCGTCTGCAATGCGTGCAGAACTTAGGTATTCAAAAAGAAACGATTTCTTGCTGGTGATCCATACACAGTAGATCCAATCCAAACACGATTTTGGAGGTTTTCCTTGAGAAGACCGACTTCTACACAAACCCTAGCTACGTTGGGGCGTGAGACAAGCTTCGTAGGACCAGTCAGGCCAATTCCGAAAGTCGAGACGTCAGGCGAAACTCAAAAAAGAAGACAATAGGCAGATGGGGTCGCGATACCCGCGCATGCATTGGATCACCATTGCAGAGACGGAAATCATGGCTCCAGCAGAAAACCCTAAACTCCCTCAATAAAAAACTTCTCTTTTGGTGCATATTTTCTTTGTTCGAGAGCTTGATGAAGACGTGCCTTGGGTCTAACAGAGTGATCGAAAGATCTCCCTTGGTACGCCAGTTCTTGCGTGATCTAACTAACCAATTTCTTTCTTTAAACAGACAGACAGATACGTAGTGGAATAAGGCGCTGCCACTATAGGTGCGAGTAAGCTGACTGGGCTACCCTCAGATTATATTAGAGGTCAATAAGTGAGACAGAGGTTCCTGCGGAAAGGCGAGAAAGCAAGTCCATCAACCATTCCATTCTGCATTACTTTACTTGGAAGACTAAACCTTACCTAGGGCTTCAAGTAAGGACTTACGGATTGGACAGCAAAGACTGGAAGCAGTAAATCGTAAAGTTGGCTTTTACCGGGTGGAATAGTAAATAAAGGCTTACGAGGTTTGAAGTTTGAATTGAAGAAAGAAGAAAACAATTTCATAGTTCTTTGACCCGTTCAAAAGCACATCCAGTGAAAAAGCGTGAGCCGTTATTTGCTTATAAGAAGAAAACACTTTAAAACATCTCTGTAAGCCAAGTAGAACACGGCAATCAATAGTTTAAACATCTCCAAAGGGAGAAGGAAAGGATGCAGGAAGGTCAAAAGTAAAGGTCTTCAATAGTAGGATCATATCAAACAAAGGATCAGTCAACCAACAAGCGTATTCATGGCAACATTGAAGCAAGCGAAGGCCGAAAGGCAGCACAAATCTGAGGCTGAAGCCAGAAGCCGAATAGGAAGGATTCTGAGGATGGCACCGTCACCAGCAACCCCTAAGCAGCAGGCGGAGGATGTGGAGGGGAGGTATTCTAACTACTAGTCGGTCAGTCCGGCAAGCCGACCCCCAAGCCATACGGAGGAATGAGTAAGCGAAGGCGCTACTTCTTTTAATAATAGGACTGAGTTAACCTCCTGTGTATTCTCATTCCATCTACGGAGACTAAGCCCTTCCTTTCATACCTGGTCTAGTATCTCTTAGGTCGATATCCAGTAGCAGCAGAGGGAGAAGTTTACCCGGCTTATCCGGCTTGTCAATTATTGGTGTAGTGCTTGAGGGCTGGTGCTATACCTCCTCTCTTTTATTAACGGAAAAAGAAAGTCGATTGAATCTTGGTAATTGAGTGAAGAAGCTCTCAGCGAAGAACAACCCCTAAATCCCGGAAGTATTGAATCTGGATCCGATCTCTTTTGGTACACTCGAGTCATAAGGTGTGTACAGACAGACAGGCTTCCTTTCGAAAGGCTAGGCACCATTTGATCCAAAGCTCCTCATATGATGGGTATAGGCTAGTTGAAAGGAATGACCTCACGTCAAGCGAACGGCATCAAGGAATCTCCGTTTTCAACCTTTGTAGCATCGGTTACAGCTGGCAAAGCTAACCTCTATCCATAACAAGAAAGAAGAATCTCGATCTAATTGGAAATTTCCCATCCCTTTATTTAAATCTCAATCAACAGGTAGCCGCAAGGGGTTATCTATCAACAGGGCATTTAGTTCCGTCATTAGATCCGTCTATTCGGGGAGCGAGGCGGGGCCTTCCCTCTCCAATCTCATTCTCGGGAGAAGGCATCGGGGGAGCAGGGCTAGGGGATAAAGATTTGCGAGCCTTCTTCTTATTAGCTCACAGCTTCTCCTTCTATGAGAACTGAAGTGGTGAGGGCAATCTTCCAGACCCCGGCTGGATTCTATCCTTTTCACACCCTGCCCGGGTTCGGCTTCTCAGCTTTCTCATTGGCTTATTCACTCCTCACGTCTCGATGTTCTCACAAAAAGAGAGGCCGCGCGAAGACCTTTGAGATTGAATCAAGAGGACCGTGCCAAGCATAATATTAGGATGATGCCGCGGAAAGAGGACCATTCAAGACGGATTGAAACAAAGAGTCGTGCTGTGAGCAGAGGAGCTTGACTAGAGCATCTCATTGACCTCGCCTCGAGAATACCTATTAAGAGTGAGAAAAGCCCGAAAGAATCGATCGCGTTTGAAGATGCCCGCAGGACGAAGTCAATAGACGGTAGATAGACTGTTTCAAGTCAATCGATTTCATTCCGTCTTGGATCAGTCAATCGAGGATCAGCTAAGAATTCGCATTTCTTTTTTTGCTTGATATTCAAGATTGAGAGAAGACTTATTATGGCCCCTTGCGGCACAGAGGTCGTTGCAAGAAGGGTCCCAAGAGGACCTTACTTGTTGGACAAAGGGGATGCCAGAGCGCATCGTACAAGGCAAGGCGCGTGGTGGATGGAAGGGTTTGGGAAAAAGGCTTTTTCTGTTAGAAAGTCAAAAGAGAGAGGGGGTTAAAGGTTACAACTGGGCCATAAGTGGAGGGAGTAGCCAAAAGATATCTGAATGCGACCCATTTTGACTAGCGAAGTGGTTCGGCAGGAGATAGATGGAGCGCGTGATCTCTATCCCTCTATCCGGCTCATCGAAGGACTGACTCCCCGAAACGGGACACATGGGTTGGTGAAGGTGCGCTGGTTAGCTGGGCAGGATTGGGCACGGGGAGAGAAAAGTGGAGCGGGGAGGAACCCAAGAGCAAGGAAGGAATACGCAGGAACGAAGCCTAATCCCTCTGGTCCTTCGCCCTTTCTTGCCTTCAACTGACCCCGGCCGGAACAGGAAGATTCAGAACTTCTTTTAGAAGAAAGAAGATCCGGTGATCTCTACTAAATAAAATGGGGCTAGGAACTCCTATCCCGAGGTAAGAAAGAATAGACGACCTACTAAAGACAGATCGTCAGTGCGGCTATGAACGGAGCTTAGCCATACCATACCATAGGGGTCGCTCTGAGACCTCTTGTCGAGTGTAAACGCTCCTTGCGCCTATTGGGACAGTTGCTTTTAGCTTATATTCTGATTTTCCCCATCCCGCAAACGGCCGATGGGAACTTAGATGAGTCTCGGAACTCATTTCCCTCAGTCTTTGACGTTGCTGTCCCCCATCTCTGATTCCGTACTCAATTCCGTGGCACCTGCCTGAACAGACAGATCGTCAAATGGTGACGTATATAAAGAAGTGGCCGGTTCCTCATGAATTGCTTTCTCGAGTTGCTGTTGCCGAAGCTGAGCTTGAAGAGCTTGTTCTCTCCACTCTTGTTGCTTTCTTTGCTTTATTTTATCTGATAGTCAGAGAATTGACTGGGCGGTAGGGAGTGTAGCCAGCCCTAAGGGTCATGGAAGTTGGAAAGACTCACCCAAGCTATTCTATTGATGAATCCGATCTGGCTTTCTAACTAGAAATAGAATAAGTGAAGATAGATAAAGGAAGAGAATTGAGAAGAACTAACTGGCTTTACTGCGTTATTCACTCCCGGGGAAAGCTCTACGCCTTAGGTAAGGATAAAAGAGAGAATATTTACCCATCACTCGTTTCAAAGAGCTTGAATATTAACTTATTCATCATCTTCTTTTTTCATTTCGACTAAGCAGTAAAGGATCAATATAGGTGATTTTCGTCTCCTTACCTTCTTTTCAATAGCGCGTAGTGAATAGCGTAGTTCTTCTTCTGTGGTTTCGACTTCTCATAGCTACGTTTCGAAAAGGTCGACGACTGCGCTGCATTCCATCGATGCTCCAGGAAGAAAGCATTGACTCAACCCGGGGCGAAAGAGTAACCCGATCCCTTCGGTCGAGCCTATTACTAACCTCTGTTCCGAGGCTTCGTCATTGAGAAGATAAGCCCCCAGCGATTGAAGGTATAAGGTAGCGAGAGGCAAGCCAGACAAGTCAAGCTTCTTCACTCTTGGTTAGCCCCTTTCTTAGTCGTACTGAGGAAAGCTCCAACCCAACTAGAACCTCTAGAGAGTGGGAATCCCAGATCTCTGTCTTAAGCTTCCACTCCTGCCCCTGCACTGGTAGTTGAGAGAGCTTCATCTCCTTATTCTATCGGGTTCTTGCCCTCTCCTCTGTCTTAGGTTAGTAAAGCTAACGCGAACTCCCTTCCCCAACCCAAGAAAAGGATGCTCACAGCCTTCTGATTCAATTACTCCCGTACCCGCATTTCCGGTGAACAGAAGAAAGAGATGCTTTAGGCTTTCCGTGCCTAAAAGAAGGTAGCTCAGCATCTAGTGAAAGAAAGAAGTTTTAAATTAAAGAAAGGAATGATACGCCCCCCCTATGGGTTGGGTCAGTCTTGCCCTCCGAAACCCATATTCTCAGATTCGTCCTTATCGCTTTCATAAGGTTCGGGTTACTCTTATCACACACTCTGAAGAATCAGACTCAGATTGAGCTGCATTGCCAGGCTCCAACCCTGCTTTTAGCTCTCTTCGGTCTTCGTCGATCGAGTACCCTTGGCTAGAACTGGTTCACCGGTACTACCATCGAGTCTCATGCGGTCCTACTCTTCATTAGAGAGGGTTCTTTCTTCTTTGTCCAATACACACGGTAGGAGAGGATAGCTAAGCTAGCTTCGTTGTTTTTGATTGAATTGAAGCAAGGAAAGCCGCCTAAACCTTCCTAGTCGAGCTTCCCACGCAAATCATAGGTTCGTCAAAACCGGGTGGAAAGGGACCAAGCTCAGAGCAGAGTAAGAGGCGAGTTGACAGACAAAAGCGGTGCTTCTCCTAACGGGAAGCATTCGGTCACTGATTTGAGCCTTAGGTTAGGATAGGACAGTTAGAGTTACTGTAACGCAGTCCTCTTACTTCTCTTGATGTTGCTCTAACTGAGTAAAGAACGTCCTGCGGTAACGGTGGGCGTGTAGAAAAACCTTTCGTCAAGTAGGTAAAAAAGCGCTTCTCTTTGCTCTCGAAAGAGCAAAATTTACTCTCGGGAAAATATCCCGCCTCCTCTTTCTTTTGAATAGGAAGAGCGGCTGCTTATGGAAGAAAGTGATTCGGAAGTGGTATCTATCGCAAGATAAAAAACCTCAATTGCATTGACCCCAGTTAAAGAGGAGGCCTATCAGTAAAAAGTCTTCTTTTTCCGAACATGCCATAGGTTTAACGGATCCCACTCTAGATTCACTAAATGATCTGGATTCACTAACCGGAGCGGAAAGAGTAGAGCTAGGAAAGCACTGACCAAGAAGAATAGAAAGATAAAGAATAAGAGGAATAGAGCTAAGAAGGGATAAGAAGAAGAATTAGTTCACTAAAATAATAAATATAACTAACTAATCATGCCTTTCTCTTTATGCGTCTAGACTGATTGATAATTGGAAACAAGGGCTCAAAAACGGAAAGTTTAAGGCCAGCTCCTAAGCAAGACAATAAAAGAAAGTCACTAACTACCTTAAGATAATCGGGCTGGAGTCAGAAAAGACACCAATGGGCAACTCAGGAACGACTGCCAAAGCCGCTGCTGATGAAAATCAGACCAGAAGATAAAAGTTTTGATCGTAGACCCCTTTTATTTTAGTTTTAGAAGGCAGAAACAGAAGATTGATGAGGTCTTAACCTTTAGAATAGGGATCGCTGGTTCAAAGCTTTCTTTATCTAAGTTCTTTTTAGTACTTCTTTTTCTTTCCGAATCGGGAATTTAGAAAGAAAGCATTGAAGAAGAGGTAAATAAGACGACTAGTAAAAACAAGAAAAAAAACTCAATTGAGAGATGGTATTCATACCCAGGCGAAGAGAAGCGGGGAAGACAAGGTTTAGAATCTTGGTGTAGATGAATTGAATCATCAGCTGTGACAGAATCTTCCTTTATAAAGAAAATCTCTTTTCATGTCCACATTTAGCTTTAAAAGTAATAAGGCACTCATATTCATCATGCCCAGAGGAGGACAAGGAAGGAGCGGTTATATTATAATGCGTTCTGCACTAGAATCAGAAAAGGAAGAATGCCCCATTTCCTTTCTTAGGGGAATAGCCGTTCTTGTCTCAGATGCGGGATTACCGGTCTCGTTAATCAATATAAATCGAATGTCCTTGCCCTCTTAGCAAAAAAAAAGAGGTCTTGGTGTGCGAAATGGATTCAGAAGGGCTTGTTCTCAGATGCCCAGAATCTTTAGATCCGCAATAGACGTTAAATTCGAATTCGGAATAGTTTTAATCCAAGGGGTTGTGCACCAAGAAGACGATTCGAGAACAGTTCCTTCCCAGTTTGAGTTTCGATCTTCGAACTTTGTCTCAGACTCTTCTTATCTTAGCCAAGCACCAACTCCGTCTTAGTCTTTGTCGAAAGCTAGTCCCCATCCTCCTATCGGTCTTCTCCCATCTGGAAAGACTGACTAAGAGAAGTTGGAATGAGAGTACGGTCGATAGAATGTTTCCTGAAACTAGTGCCCTCAAATGCCTTTTAATTTGCCTGTGACGCTCCTCTTTGCCAAAGTCCAGCTGAACTTCAGTATGGAAGGACAGTTCGTTCTTCCTTCGGCTCCTCTGCTTCTGCCGATGATCCTTCTCGGGACTGTCTCATCCCGATCAGCTTCTGTTCAGTCATACATAGTGTGGCGTCCCCCAGGTCGATTGGGTGAACGCATTCTCCGAGGTAAAAAAGAATATACTTTGTTTCAATTTCAGGTCAAACCGCATGGCGTGATAAGTGAAAAAGAAATCTACCTATGTTGATAGCCCTCTTTCGGAGTCTTTGATTCGATAGTAGTCACCGCTGGAAAGGAAAGCTTTTAACAAAACATCTCTTCAAATCTAAGAGCCCGTGAAGGTCGAAAGATTTTCTTGCTTCTCTAAAAGCTGCTATGTTGCCGGGCTAGTCCTTTCTTTTAGGAAGAGTCTAGTCTTCCCATAGCATAGTCTTGAAACGAAGCCCTTCGAACCTTTTTGCCCTCTCAAATAAAAAAAAAAAGCTTTTCGGTGGCTGACTTCTTTGCTTTTTTCTTTTCTGTTGCTTTGTCTGGCAGTTCTCCTTCTACCATGACTGGCCCGAAGCCGGCCCCCTTAACAGACATATCTGAAAAGAACATGGCGTCTATCAGAGCTGGTTCTCTGATTTTCTTCCTTTCTTGGGGCTATTCCATCTCGTCCAATATCGTAGCGTAGTCTAAGACGCTCAGCCTAGAAATCGACTCTGAGACCCGGCCCTGTCCCAAAAGAAAGTGCTTTTCTCTTTGGCCCAATTAGGGGAGAGCGAGCTTCCTGAACTCCCAACTTCCATGGAAAAAACGGAAATGGATAATTCAACCGCTACTTCAACAACATCAATAAGCTGATACAGAACTTCAATCTTGCACATTGAAGGGGAGGCATCGGCCTGATATCGCCCATTTATTCGATCTTTCACCGGGGCAGCAGGAACAGCAAACGGAGAGATCGAGACTCAGTCCTGAACTCCAGAAGCGGACGGATGCCCGAGGAGTTCTACCGTTGACGACAGCAGCGGGAATGGATTTCAAATAGCAGCTGCCCGAGAAGGCTAAAAAAGCGACATTTCCATTTATAACAAATATAACAAAAGCCATTGCCATTTAAGATATTTTTCCACCAGGTCATAATACCCCTCTTTGAACTAAACAAAGAAAGACCTTTCGTTTGAGGAGAGAAGAAATGAAAGGAAGAGATGGGATTCATCAACAAAGGGATAGGGATAAGGAATCGCGGCGATAAACAAACAGAGGAGGCAAGATAATAGATATGTAAAACCTTCCCCTTCCACCAACAGGGCATTCTAACAGCCTACTCGTGCAAACAGTCAATTGCCCATCATTTGCACTGGGAATGGAAATTTATAGATCTAGAGTCAGATGAATATGCAACAGTCTCTTTCCTCCCTCAAAGCCTAGTTGTCCACTAGAAGCAGCCAACTATGGGCTATTTGGCTTTCTTACTTACTATTGATTCAATGTCAATGGCATTTTATTCTTTTTTGCTTTGCCTAATCAGTTCAATCCGGTTGCCCAATTCCCCCCCTCGCAGCTTGCAGAAAAATAAAATAATGTATGTATAAGCCTTAAAAGAAAGCATACTCTCACGCACGAAGAAATAGCGTAAAGTAGAAGAATAGCTAAGAGATAACCTGCCCGCAGTAAATGGGCGTCCCAAAAAATTCTTTTTTGGCCAGAAAAGGCAACCTTACCGGAAAAAATCGTAAAAAAGGCCGGAAACGAGAACCGGCCGAGAGCTAATAACGAAAAACAGGGGAAAATGTTACATGCGGAAAGATACGGGTATCTACGGAACGAGTAGGGCACCAATACATAATAGAAAAAGAACAACAAATAAAACATGAACCACGAGATTGCAAAAAACCAGCAAATGGCGGCAACACACAGGGAACTTCTCAAGTACCCGAGAATCAGAAATGCACTCGTGCAAAAGAGAAACAAGCCCGGACTACAATGGTGGCAGCTGACACAGATGAGCAGTGCCATAAACAAAGGAATAAACGGAGGAGACCTTTCCGCCATAGCTTACGCCCTCATTCCATGCTTTCGGATGCGGGGTGGGGAAAGATACCCGATGTAATCAACCTCTTTTTAAACATAGAAGGCGTAGAACACATAGCGAATGCGGTGCAGGCGGAAAAACAGATATATTAAATCATAGGGTAGAGGCGGCCAAAGGGATAGCTGTTGATAGGGGGGACCAGATAACTGACGTTATGTATGAGCCGCAGGAGAAATCCGCGAGGGCCATTGCTGTTTGGATTGCAGCCATAAGCGTTGCCGTAGCGCTTGCCGGCAAGAAAAAAAAGTAGTTCAGTTTGAAGTGAACAAGGCGGATGTGTGTCCACCTTTCTATTTACAAGGGATTGAATTGATCACCAACCATTGGATAAGAGAAAAAAGAGGGATGGTTGACTTCTATGCCCGGCCAAGGGGAACCAAGCTCATGGTATATGAAAGTCTAAGGGGAGAAAATCAATAACTTGCCCCACAAGAGGGCATAGCTTCGCTCCTTGTCTAACAATGAAAGGAATAGATCTTGATTGACACCCTCATGAGAAGTACCCCATCTTTGAAAGCCACAGGATCGTATCCTTCCATGGTTCGCCGATGTCCCTTTGACTTGTTACTTTCTGGAGACAGAAATGTGGAATTTTCGTTTTCAAGAGAAGAAGAGCTATTGAATGAAAAAGCGCCCATTTTTTGAGTGAAAAAGTCACTATCAAGAACCCATAAATTAAGTTAAGATTCAGAGATCAAGATGTAATGCAAACCCGCCTTCAGATTTGAACATGCACATCTCTGATATGCTCCTTAACACCTATTTAGGAAGCGGCTTCGTAATCATAACTATCTTTTTCAAGATCAAAGAGGAGGACTCGGCCACCATCAGTAAGCCAGTACAGAACTACACTCCTTCTTCGCAACACACCCCTCCAAAAAAAACACCGTCTCGCGCTCACTTAGAGTGCTCCGCCATGGATGACAACTTTATATGTGAGGAAATGAAGAACCTCCTGCTGCACGTTTTAATGATTTTTTTCCCCCTTCCCTTGCAAGACTGCCATTTCGCATTCGAATTGATCCAGTTGATGAGGTCAGGCTCAAAGAAGCCTTTTTGCTGTACAATGGTTTGTTATTCAACTTTCTCTCCCGTCCTAGGGATCTGGCTAGCGTCGTGCAGCGTTCGGATGAGTTATGGTGGGATACCTATATCTCCAGCCAGTTCACCCAAAATGCGAATTTCTTCATTGTAAGGTTTTTTTGTCCAAAAAGATGCCCTTTGGTTCTTCTTCTCTCAGGAAGAGAGAGGTCAATCTCTAATCTTCCCTTCTTTTCATCCTACGTTCGGCGGAAAAAGAAGCCGAGTCTTACAGCAGGAGTTCGGGACTTTAGCCTGCTGATAAAGAAATAGAAATACGTCACCGGACAAGATAAATAGCAAGTAAAAGACGGAAACCTTCAAAAGAAGTATTAGGAAGGAAAAGATGCCTTCTTCACTGGCCAGTTCATTACCTGCTTGGAGGATAGATCTACTACTTGCCTGTATGCCGATTCAAGACAATTTCAATCTGTGGAAAAACACGCTTAATCTCCTTGCGCTTATTGCATCAAGCACGAGTTATTAAATAAAGTGAATGGAGGATTTTATCGAAATAAGAGGAAGCCTAAGGACAGCTAATATAATCTGCATGTAAGGAGCCCATTCACGAGCACTAGCTTTCCGGGTTTTACCCTTTGAAAAACCTTTTCCATCATATTTCTTTTTTGACAAGAATCTTTACGATACCCACGAAAGGAGAGTTGGTATAGGCGAAGTAAACAGTTCATTGGCAGTGGGAAAGGCACTTACAGTAAGCTTTAGACTCTCGTCCATAGTCTAAGAGAGGTAGTTGACTTCTCAACTACTATTAGAGGAAGCTGGGGAAGTCGGCTCTGTCAAAAGGACTGCATTGATCAGATCCTAGAAAGGTGCTATGCACGCGTCATCAGCCAACACATCCATACTATAGCACAAAAAATATTTTATTTGGTGGATTACGTCTGGAGCACCAGAGTGCAGGGGAGACAAGTCTGCCATCTGTCTTGAAAGAGAAGAAAAAGAGTTTTCAGCTGCATCAAGAGACCCTTCAAAAACCTCCTCCTCATAAGTAGATTGGCAAGGGTGTGCGCTGACAGATCATGTAATTGCATTGACAGTGAGATTGGATAGTTCCATTTCTTTTTCTCACCCGGGGTAGGGGAATGTAAAAACAGAGATCAAAGGGCAGTCTTTGATTCAGACTACCTGTTACGACTCACTTGGGACATTCTATCTTGAGAAGTGGTGCTACTAGTCTTTCTTCCCCCAAAAGCTGCGGGCAATCGGCTTTGAACATGATAAGAAGTTATTCAAACTCGTGTCAATTCTCCTTAGCCTTATGATCTTTCTCTGGGTGCATCACATCTAAGCCAATATCGATTCAAGCAGGACAACTACATCATGAAAGAAAGAAGTCGTGCTTTCCTCTCTTATTCTTATTCAATTGATCTTCTTTGCTATTCAGAAATGAATCTGCACCTCCCTACAAGATTCCACCCTATTCTATGTCATTTGCTGCTTGCTTGACTTCCTCCAGCAGTTAAGTTCTTGGTCTTCTAGTTTTGAATCTACTTTCTTTTTCTTTCCCGGTTCTATCAGACCGTTCGTAGGGGATCTCCTAAGACTAAGAGGGGGTCTCAGGCACAGCCCGCGAGAGGTTGGAGTTTACCCGTTAGGATATCCAAAAGATTGTGCTAATTTGGACTTTCTTTAACTTGTCAATAAGTCAGCGCAGACGACACTAGTTTTGATTGTTTTTGCCGTGTCTAGAAATCCAAAGTTCCTTCGTCGAATAGCAATCGACGCTCTCGTCAGCAGACCTGTAGGAGATAGATTCCCTTTCTTTTCTGCAGCAGAGTGATGATTTTTAGGTCTTCTGAGTTTTCTATTCCAGTGGCCCCAGCACTTTGTGGTGATTGAAGTGTAAACGAACTCTTTTTCCCGTGTGCCGAGTCTGATCTTTTCTTTCGTGTGATGGATGAAACTAAGTTTCCAATTTCTTCTTAGTGTGAGTGACAGGTGCGCCGATCCAGCCGGTATCGAGAGCTCTAATGATCATTGCGATTAAGCAAACTAGGTAACCTTAAGAGGCCTGGCCTACTTGCCCCCTAAGGTCGAGTTAGTGCTATGTACGTCATACATAGACGGCGAAACCACCAGACCATAAGACTGCGGGTGCACAAGTAGCTTAATCCAGATTAAATTAGGGCTTAGGTGCTTAGTTGCGAGTCTCCTGCCGAGCCTCTTCCTTGTTCCATAGGCTGCCCCTTGAGGGCGCATTAATGAGTCGATGCTGTTACGGCTTTACGAGGTGGAGATATAACGGATTGAATTCCTTTGGATTGATGTAGCTTTCATTCTGAGGTAGCTCTTTCGAGAGCTTACTTGGCAGCTTGTGTGTAATCGAATTCTGGTTAGAGGGTCTGATCTTACTATTTCCTTGCGTTAAGGACTACCGGAACGGAAGTTTCGCAAACTCCATTGCTTTGCTTGAGCGAACCACTATGCTTGGCTGCTTATGGCGCTTAAAAAGTAGAATAATGGAGGCAGTTGGAATGGCCAGAAAGCTTGAACCGCTCCTTATCAGTCGCTCCTTGTTGTCTTTGTTCGTTCTTCGGGCTAGAAAAAATCCCAGTTTCGAATCGCACTAAGCCCAAGTAGAGCTAACGAGAGTCGCCTTGGTCCATGAAGGAAAAGCTCAAGCTCTATCTCCTTGCTCTGGTAGCTCAAAGCCCACCGGTACTGTCGACCCTACGATTGCTGCATTATTCATAAACTAAGCTCGCAGGATCTAAAGTGGAGTCTCGCTACATGATATGGAAATATCAATGGAAAAAGTCTCGCTCGCTTAGACAGGAGCGATATAGGCAGGTGTTGTCTTGTTATCTTTTCACCTATCTAACTCCTCCTGTCAAAGGTGCGATGGGTTCGGGTGGCCTAACGAGATTAGCATTGCAGGTCTTTTTCATATGAACGGGAAAGAAGAGAACCTCGATCGGGCCTGAGAAAATGGTAGCCCCGATGGGAAGCCCCATATCATATGGAATGCTCTCTGTACTCTCTTCCTCTCTTTTCCATCATTCCAAGTGGTCCAGCGGTCGCAAGCAGGGGAATGGCTTTCCGGCTAGTCTTTTTATCCTCAAAGCCCTATTCAAAAGCTCCGGTCTAGTCTGATAGTGGTAAAGTGGAAAATTACGTGAATTACGTGAAGTAGTATACCACTATGTGGTCATCTTAGTCGGCTAAGAGCCATTGCTTTCATAAACGTGATTTCAATCGTACGTCTCGTCTCCGTCTATTCTTTGAAGTGGTGAAGGAATGGTCTTTCGGGTATGTCTGTCTATACCCATAGCCGTCTCATAGACGGGTTCCCGGAATGAAATTCCTCTGCTGTATAAGCCATACCCTAGCCCCCCTTGTCTTTTCTCTTCATACAAAGACCAAAAAATGGATCTGAAAAGGGGTTGTGTATTCAAGCAGCCTTGATCTTATTATACGATATACTACCAGCTCTTTCCCGCAACTTGTTCGATTCTCTATCTACTGATCGTGGATATCTAAACTCTTTCTCATGTCGGCTAGTTCGATTCTAACCTACCAGAAATTGCAATTGCATAAGAGAAGAAAGCGGAGCTCCTAGCTCGGGATAAACGGGAACTGCCGGCTAATCGTATGCCGGTGAATCAGATGTTAGATATTCGGGGCGAATCATATGTTGTTGAATTGCCCGCGTAACCATGAAGAAAGCGAATTGCTAATGAAAGTCTGACTTCTCGAATGCACTTCTCTAATGGCACAAGGAGGTGCTCAAGCCCTTGACTGATCAAGTACGGTAGACAACTTCAGACGAAAGCAGTCTGGGTAAAGTCAAGCTTCACACTTGACATTCCTAAAACAAAGAAAGTTTTCCCGAAAATGCTTTCGATCTCTCCATCACAGAATAGGCTCCGACGAAGCCAATCACGGGAAGCAAGGAAGGAAGTTGACTCCAAATCCCGGTCTTTTATAAAGTAGCACGTTCCCTCCGTGCGTTTTAGGCTGCTGCTGCTATTGAATGCGCTGCTATTGGCTCAGCTGTTAGGACAAAGACGGGACTAGGCTGCATCGAATGCCATGGTTCTTGTTCTCGAATCAGCAGCTATTGAAGACGGTGTTCGGGATTTTCCTGTTAGCCCTGAGATAAGCATTTCTTTAGCAAGCCTAATGGCACCTGCTTCGAGTCTTCTTTCCCACAGATCTGCTATATGGATGCCCAAAGGATTCGGCAGGCGAGACATCTATTTTATTAAGTTAAGAAAGCGAGGATATGATTAAGGCCTTTTAAACTAGTCTTGATGCCTCAAATCCGCAGAATCTAGCTCTTTTCACTAAATCTGTGAGGGGCAGGAAGGATTCATAGTAGTAGAATCGGACAAGGAAGTGACACATTAATGACTAATGACTATGGATAGTTTAGAGCGAGCAAGATGGAAGGGTGTAAGAATCAGCTTCTTGGGAAAGTGAATCCGAAGGTGCAAAGGAAGAGGTAAAGGCCTTCTTTCGCCTTCCTGTCTTTCTTGACTATAAAGAAATGTGGAGCCTCAGAGATGTCATCGAAGGAAGGTCGACGGGAGCCTTTCTCCATAGCTAGCAGATCTTTTGACTATAAAACCGGGTATTTCGCGCATCTGGTCGTGAGATTACCCTTGAGGCGAAGAACCGCTTTAAGCCTATTGGTTCCGTTCAGACAGAGCTCAACCAGAAATCTCTCACTCAGCAGGCGCCAATGACGTAAGGACAGTAAGACTTAGGACATACGGTATTTAACG